GATTATCGTATATATATATTTCATGTAGAAACATGTAGAAAGATGAATAGGTCCATTTATTTATATATTTATTGTATTTTATTAATTAATATATATTTCTTAAATTAATATATATTTCTTAAAACATATACTTATAGACTCCCTATCCCTATTAAGTATATATATACTCACTTAGGTATACTTAGTATAATATAACAATTATATATGAATTATAAGATATCTTTATAACAATATAAGGATAAGGTTCAAATATAAAACAATAAATATAAATATAAAACAATAAATATAACAATAAATAACAGGTACAAATATTAAATCGAGGTACCCATTCTATGATAACTCTCAACAGTCTCCCCTCCATTTTTGTGCCTTTAGTGGGCTTAGTATTTCCGGCAATTGCAATGGCTTCTTTATCTCTTTATGTTCAAAAAAACAAGATTTTTTAGATACAACAAGGACAAATCTTATATATATATATTTTTTTTTTCAAGACTTACTTGGATCATAACACGGATATCTATTTAGTAAAATATGGTATAATATGCGGCTTCCTTCGGGCATAAGCTCTTATGTATGTGTAAACATGATAAATGAATTATAACTATTTTCAAATAGATCGGGATCGGGGAGAATTTCTGAAATGTAAAGTCAATATATCTATATGTATTAGGAAATCATATGAAAGGGATGTTATTATTTTAGTTTGGATCTAAGAAATTCGATGAATTATCCCTAAAGGTTCACATCATAATAGTGCTGGTTGATGAGAGTTACTTCGGAAACAAAAAAAAGTAAAAAAAAAATTATTTTTGTTATTCTCCCAATTCCAATAAAATGCAACTAGGTCTAGTTAGAGTATGAGTTGGCGATCAGAACGTATATGGGTAGAACTTATAGCGGGGTCTCGAAAAACAAGTAATTTCTGTTGGGCCTTTATTCTTTTTTTAGGTTCATTAGGGTTTTTATTGGTTGGAACGTCCAGTTATTTTGGTAGGAATTTTATATCTTTATTTCCTTCTCAGCAAATAATTTTTTTTCCACAAGGTATCGTGATGTCTTTCTATGGGATCGCAGGTCTTTTTATTAGCTCCTATTTGTGGTGCACAATTTCGTGGAATGTAGGTAGTGGTTATGATCGATTCGATATAAAAGAGGGCATAGTGTGTATTTTTCGTTGGGGATTTCCTGGAAAAAATCGTCGCATATTCCTCCGATTCCTTATGAAAGACATTCAGTCCATCAGAATAGAAATTAAAGAGGGTATTTATGCTCGTCGTGTCCTTTATATGGAAATAAAAGGACAAGGAGCCATTCCCTTGACTCGTACTGATGAGAATTTTACTCCACGAGAGATTGAGCAAAAAGCTGCTGAATTGGCCTATTTCTTGCGTGTACCAATTGAAGTATTTTGAAAAAAGGAACTGAAGAATGAATACTTTGCAAGAGATAAAAAACTCAAGAATCATCTTTTTTTCTATAGCATAACTTAACTGAAGTTTCTTCAGAACGCTTACTCGAGCCAAAGCAAACGTATATGAAACAATTCTAAAACTAAATTGTTTATGTCCACAATTTTTTTTATGCGTATGTAAATCCACTTAACTCAATTCAGTAACAAATCTAAATGATAGATTCATCATATATCAAAACAAAACATTTCATCATAAATCATAAAGTAAAGAATTTTTTTTTCTAAATATTTGATATTTTGATAGAACGGGAGTTCTTTCGTCTCGAAATCTGACTACTATTAATTTGAAGAGGGCTCTTTCTTATTCTATATTCTTTCTAAATTCAAGGACTAACCGCTGTACTGAATCACAAAAAAATCCGGAAATACATCGATGACTTGTAATAGAACTTATGCTTGATTTGTAATAGAACTTATGCTTGATAGAAATATTAGTATCATATAGAGTCGACGAATGAGGTGCGTTCATTAAAAATTTTTAAATTCACAGACGAAAAAATGGCAAAAAAGAAAGTATTAATTTCCCTTCTATATCTTGCATCTATAGTATTTTTGCCTTGGTGGATCTCTCTCTCATTTAATAAAAGTCTGGAATCTTGGTTTACTAATTGGTGGAATACTAGGCAATCCGAAATTTTTTTGAATGATATTCAAGAAAAGAGTATTCTAAAAGAATTCATAGACTTAGAGGAACTCTTACGTTTGGACGAAATGATAAAGGAATACCCGGAAACACATTTACAAAAGCCTCGCATCGAAATCTACAAAGAAACGATCCAATTGATCAAGATGCACAACGAGGATCGCATCCATACAATTTTACACTTCTCGACAAATATAATCTGTTTCGGTATTCTAAGTGGTTATTCTATTCTAGGTAATGAAGAACTTGTTATTCTTAACTCTTGGTTTCAAGAATTCCTATACAACTTAAGCGACACAATAAAAGCTTTTTCTATTCTTTTATTAACTGATTTATGTATAGGATTCCATTCGCCCCACGGTTGGGAATTAATGATTGGCTCTGTCTACAAAGATTTTGGATTTGCTCATAATGATCAAATTATATCCGGTCTTGTTTCTACTTTTCCAGTCATTTTAGATACAATTTTTAAATATTGGATCTTTCGTTATTTAAATCGTGTATCTCCTTCACTTGTAGTGATTTATCATTCAATGAATGACTGAAAAGTGATCGAACGATCCAATTATAATATTTGTTACTTTGTACATAAGCAAAACATTCAAAATTGTACTTACTACCCATCCAAGGGATTCCTCCAATATTCCAGTAAAATTATTTATATTTAATATTTAAGTAAATAGCAAAATTATAGATAGGGAACTATACTAGCGACCTACCTAATTTTATTGTAGAAATTTTCGGGATCAATGATTGGACCATGCAAACTAAAAATACCTTTTCTTGGATAAAGAAAGAGATTACTCGATCCATTTCCGTATCGCTCATGATATATATACTAACCCAGGCACCCCTTTCAAATGCATATCCCATTTTTGCACAGCAGGGTTATGAAAATCCACGAGAAGCGACTGGCCGTATTGTATGTGCCAATTGCCATTTAGCTAATAAACCCGTGGATATCGAGGTTCCACAAGCGGTACTTCCTGATACTGTATTTGAAGCAGTTGTTCGAATTCCTTATGATCTGCAACTGAAACAAGTTCTTGCTAATGGTAAAAAAGGAGCTTTGAATGTCGGGGCTGTTCTTATTTTACCCGAGGGGTTTGAATTAGCCCCTCCCGATCGTATTTCGCCCGAGATTAAAGAAAAGATAGGAAATCTTTCTTTTCAGAGCTATCGTCCCACTAAAAAAAATATTCTTGTGATAGGTCCGGTTCCTGGTCAGAAATATAGTGAAATCACCTTTCCTATTCTTTCCCCGGACCCCGCTACTAAGAAAGATGTGCACTTCTTAAAATATCCCATATATGTAGGCGGGAACAGGGGAAGGGGTCAGATTTATCCCGACGGGAGCAAGAGTAACAATAATGTTTATAATGCTACAGCAGCAGGTATAGTAAGCAAAATAATACGAAAAGAAAAAGGGGGGTACGAAATAACCATAGCGGATGCATCGGATGGACGTCAAGTGGTTGATATTATCCCTCCAGGACCGGAACTTCTTGTTTCAGAGGGCGAATCCATCAAACTTGATCAACCATTAACGAGTAATCCTAATGTGGGTGGATTTGGTCAGGGAGATGCGGAAATAGTACTTCAAGATCCATTACGTGTCCAAGGTCTTTTGCTCTTCTTGGCATCTGTTATTTTGGCACAAATCTTTTTGGTTCTTAAAAAGAAACAGTTTGAGAAGGTTCAATTGTCCGAAATGAATTTCTAGATCTGCGGATTTATCAACATCAAGCTCTAAAAATAAACAAATTTTTGTTGGGAATTATGTATGATCAAAAAATTTTGCTTATTTATATTCTTTAATTCTACCGGATTTCGGGAATTACTTAATACCGCATTCCTGGTCATAGTATATTGTGAAGGCGACTGTTTTACTTAACTCTTCTTTATTTATTTGTTTTTTCAATCCAAATTGAAACGGTATGATATAGAATGAATCAATAGTTTTATATTTGACTAGAATCAAAACAAAAGATAAATAAGCGGAGAATAGAAACCAAAGTATAAATGAGAGGAACAAAGGATTTTAGGGGAGATTGTTCGTCTCCTAGTCCTTGACACAAGAAACGGAATTTTACCCAACCCTTTCTTGTGTCGAATTAATAAAGATTCTCGATCCCGTTCGTAAAAAATGGATATTTGTAGTTTTCATTTTATTTTATATAGGTTTATTTTATCATAACCCTTTTTTAGATTTCTTACGTAACATAGTGGTAGTGGACAAATAAATATAGGTCAATTTATTGAGCAATATAGAACTTCTTCAATTTCAACGAACTTATAAAAAAAAATTTCACTTTTATTAGATTAAATATTTATTAGATTAAATGGAGTAAGGTTCTATTCTATTAGTATAGAAAGGGTTTGCATGATATCTGATTGATAGAAATATATTCTATTTATATATAATTGTGAGTCATCCAAAAAGGGTAAATCGAGTGATTCCTTCTTTGTTTTAAGTATTGACAGATACTATTGAGTAACAGATGTTCTGAATCAATTAACGAAGTTCATTTTTTAAAAACATCATCAGAAAAGGTGGAGGTTTTTGAAACATCTCTAAAAAAAAATATTATGATTATTAAGAACTCAACGGGACTTACCCCCTCTTTCCTTGTCTGATTCGAGGGGGATCCCGTTGAGTTCTTATGCTTTCATGTCTACAACTCAGCTCATCCGATTATTACAGGGATGAACCTAATCCGGAATATGAACCATAAAAGAAAATACCGATTAAACCGATCACAAGAATACCGGCTACAGTACCTATTATCCAAAGAGGAATCCTTCCAGTAGTATCGGCCATTTGTCCTACTTTCCTCCACATTTTATCAAGTGGTCATGCTAGAGACATAAACAGCCATAGATAAT